TACAAGATGCTTATTGAAGGATAAGAAACGAATCTTCACTTCTACAACTTCCGATATCTAAGGACTATTCGTATGTTCTGCTCTAGATCAAACAGAGTAATTGATGTCCCACTGGTACTACGGGTGGATAAAAAAATAAACGACAAATTAAGAATTCATTGAGATTCAAAAAAGTTTTCTTTTAGCTTAGCTAAGAACCGATAGAATGAACTAAAAAGTTCTGCATCAGGAACTTTGTACCGCGCATACATCAATCACTTACTTAGATGGGCCCCAGAAAGTCAGTCATATAATGTATGAGGAAATGCAGAAATAGAAAAAGATATGAGAGAGGATCAGATTCTATTTGTACTGGATCGGAGATGAATCTTATCTATTTTCATCCTTTAACTCCCCCAAACTAAACTCTAGTTTTTCTTTAGTTTTGGGCGTTTCAACTAACTAATTTAACCTTTTTGAATATGTATTATGTATGAAGTATTAATATTCTATTCATTTTATATGAGAGGAGACACAATATGTTATGAACAAATAAAAAAAAAAAAAAGAAATATTATCAATTTATAAACAAACTATCTACCCATCTATCTATATCTATCTATATATTTTAGATATTTTATAGATGGGGTAGATCGCATGATAACTAGATCAAAAACTTACGTATGTGTCATGATCTCGACATATGTATATCGATCCATATTGGTTAATTTATAGACATAGATACTCATCAAAAAATGAATCATGTGCCAGGAACCAGATTTGAACTGGTGACACGAGGATTTTCAGTCCTCTGCTCTACCAGCTGAGCTATCCCGACCATTCCCCTTTCTGGTGCATCATCTCCTCATTTTACTAGATAACTTGGGTTTCTGTCAATTAAAAAAAGGATGCAAAGTATTACAAAGTCTTATCTAGGTACCGGAATTTCTTGGGTCTTCGCAAAGAGGGACTTTGTCTATAAGTTTTAGTACGAGTAATGCTATGGATTGTGAATTACTCAAATGAGTACTCCTTGTTCAAAGATATTCATTTGTACGTATATCATATATATAATATATAACATTAGATATGAGAAAACCATTTCCGTCCGGATCGATCCATTTAATTTGTAAAAGAAAAAAATGAGAATAATAACCACCTTCAAACCATTAATGAAAAAAAAGATAACTAGGTAGGGAGTGAAATAAGCTTTTGGGGATAGAGGGACTTGAACCCTCACGATTTTTAAAGTCGACGGATTTTCTTCTTAATTATAAATTTCATTGTTGTCAGTATTGACATGTAGAACGGGACTCTATCTTCATTCTCGTCCGATTAATTAGTTCTTCAAAAAATCTATCAGACTATGGAGTGAATTATTTGATGAATGAATATTTGATTCTTCTTTCACTTTCAATTTGAAATCGATTCACAAAAATTCTTCCATTTTTTTTTTTTTCATATAAATTTTTTCATTTCATAAATATATAAAAATTAGAAAAAAAAAAGTAAGGATTAAGGATTCGGGTTGTTATTAATCATTTGATATAGTTCAGTACGTATATGCTTCACCCTTTTTTTTTGATTGGAATTTTTATGGAAGAATTCTTATAACAACACAGCACAGTCAACCCCATTTGTTAGAACAGCTTCCTTTGAGTCTCTGCACCTATCCTTTTTTTCTTGCTTTCTGAACCCTTATTTTTTTCTTTTGAAAAAAGGAGTTGGCTCAGGATTGCCCATTTTTATTAATTCCAGGGTTTCTCTGAATTTGAAAATTTGCACTTAGTAGGTTTCCATACTAAGGCTCAAACCAATTAAGTCCGTAGCGTCTACCGATTTCGCCATATCCCCTTTTATTTTAAAATAAGAATCTCAGTGTGATGTCCTTCCCCCTTAATTTGTTTATTTATGCCAGAACCATCGAATTCCTTAGATTTGATGGTGTTTGTTTCCTATTTTCTTTTTTGTTTTTGTCTATCTTCTTTCATCTCTATCGGAAGCCTATATTTGATTGGTCTAATCAGAAATTATTCTATTATTTCTGTAGCTGCAATTCAATATGCATGGGTATATACCATATATATCCTCCGCCCTTTTCATTTTCCCATGCAATTTGTAATACTCAAAGGGTCGATTCTTTGTTTTTCATCTTAGTCTCTGACTAAAAGCATAAGAATATCTTATTATGTTGATTAGGTTTTCTTAGGACAGACTTTTATAACTAAAATGAAAATTCTATTTTTTTTTCTTATTTAAGAATTTTCTTATTATTAAATTACTTTCAAATCGAAATTGAATTTAAATAGAATCGAATTGTTCTAGACGAAAAATAAAAAATATTCTATTTATATATATAGATAGAAATGAAAAAGATACAAAATTCAATATTTATATTTATTTGAAATTAATATTATATAAATAAAAATATTATAAAAGAATAAAAATGAAATGAATAGTTAATAGCTAAGCCTAAACTAAGATATAGTTTATTGAATTCCTATTCATGTAGAATTTCTGCGAGCCCGCTTAGCTCAGAGGTTAGAGCATCGCATTTGTAATGCGATGGTCATCGGTTCGACTCCGATAGCCGGCTTTTTTCTATTTTTATTTATTTGTTCGATTTTTTTATTTTACATGATGGATAATTTTTTGAAATAAAAAAACAAAGAATAAAGGCGCCTTTTCCCCTCTTCAAAAAATTAAAAAGTTACCAACCTATTATGTTAATTATGTTATGTCGTAGAAATTTCCAACTATGAAAAAAAGGAAAAGAAAGAGTCTTTTTCCTAATTTGTTCTGCCGAGCTTTACCCCCCTTTATTTTTCTATTTTTATTTTACTTACATATATATACATATATATAATTTTAATACAATTAGAATATATATATATAATACAAATAGAATATATAATACAAAAATGGGTTCATATATGCTATTTATACAATTCATCTCATTATTTATTGTAATACAATACTTCAGGAAATTTCACTTCATTTAGTATTTAGTTTAGTTTTATTTAATTTAGGTTTATTTTGTAAAATGAAATTTATATATAAAATATAAAAGAAATTATTCAATTTAAATTATTAAATTAATAAATAAGGAGTCTTTATGTCGCGTTACCGAGGGCCTCGTTTCAAAAAAATACGTCGTCTAGGGGCTTTGCCTGGACTAACTAATAAAAGGCCTAGAGCCGGAAATGATCTTAGAAACCAACCGCGTTCCGGGAAAAGATCTCAATATCGTATTCGTCTAGAAGAAAAACAAAAATTACGTTTTCATTATGGTATTACTGAACGACAATTACTTAAATACGTTCGTATCGCCAGAAAAGCCAAAGGGTCAACAGGTCAGGTTTTACTACAATTACTTGAAATGCGTTTGGATAACATCCTTTTTCGGTTGGGTATGTCTCCGACTATTCCCGGAGCCCGCCAATTAGTTAACCATAGACATATTTTAGTTAATGGTCGTATAATAGATATACCAAGTTATCGTTGCAAACCCCAAGATACTATTATGGCGAGGAATGAACCAAAATCCGGAGCTCTAATTCAAAATTATCTGGATTCATCCCCCCGTGAGGAATTGCCCAAACATTTGACTCTTCACCCATTCCCATATAAAGGATTAGTCAATCAAATAATAGATAGTAAGTGGGTCGGTTTGAAAATAAATGAATTGCTAGTGGTAGAATATTATTCGCGTCAGACTTAACCCTAAATAAAATACAAAAAGTTCGGACAATTTGGCCCCTTTCTTTCGCCAAACTAAATTCACTTAAGGTTTAATTCAAGTTAAAGTCAGGGGTTTGATCCAGATTTTCTCCCACTCATATATCCTACCCCGTCCTTTTTCCTATTCATGTATCATAGATCGTCAGAAAGATTTTCACTCCTTGTCCATTCTTTCCAGTATTTTACGTACCGCAGCAATTAGAAATAGAATAAGAAATATAATATATCAAAAAAAAGGACCTAACTGTTAGGTTCTAATAATGGTATTTCTTGTTGTTTGATTGATTTGTTACAGTTAGGGATGTTGACGAATTAGGTGACAAGTACGGAAAGAGAGGGATTCGAACCCTCGGTAAACAAAAGCCTACATAGCAGTTCCAATGCTACGCCTTGAACCACTCGGCCATCTCTCCTACACAATACAAGAATGATTATGACTCAGAAACCGAAGAAATAGCGATACATTACTATAATTTAATTAATAAAAAATTCTATTAATATTATATTCGATTTTTGTTTGGTTTGGATAGGTACGACCAAATAGACCGTATTAAATCAATGAATTGGAACGAATCAACTGATTGATCGGTTGATTTTTTTAGACCCTGTATGATTAATGGATACTCTTCGACCATAGTTCTATTTCGATTTAGACTACAATTCCATAAAAATTAGAAAATATTACTTTCCAGTTTTAAAGTTCTCATCAACAAATCCCTTATTTCATCGATCGATTACAAATTCACGAGTCATCCCAGGGATATTTCTATTTGATTGTATAGTGTATACTTGCTATGGGCACAACAAAAATAAACGGTTATTCTATTTCCATCATAGAATGATTATTCGATTCTTTTTCCTTTCCTCTTTGGATCCCCTTCCTTTTTAGATCCTAATTCAATCAAAACTTTTTTTGACCGAATCGAAAAATTCCTGGATTCTTTCGCTTCGATGATTCGATGAAATCGGAATAGTGCCTATACTACTACATTTTATTTGTATGAATTCGAATGGTATTCAACTATTTCTTATTGATTTTTTAAAAAGGAGCAATTTGAGTATTTGGAATAATTGGAATAAAAAATAATTAAGTATTTTAAGTAATAGTAATTAAGTATTAAGTAATAGTAATTAAGTAAAATATTAAGTAGTATTCGTATCTTTATGTAAATTTCTTTTGTTTGGGAATGAAAATGAATCTGTTTTTATGTTACTTCGTACTGTACAAATCCTTTGTTTGTGGAATCTTTTTCCCACAAGGGGAAATTATCGAATGGATT